CGGTTCGATTCAATGTTTTTTAACGGGATATTAGAATATAGGTGTGGACTAAGTAAATCAATAAATAGTTTCGGTGATCCTATTGAAAATACCAGTGTAAATGAAGATCCGATTTTACATGATATGGATAAAGACAGTCCTAGTGGGAGTGATAGTGACAATTCTAGTTACAGTAATGTTGATCATTTAGGCGGTGTAAGGTACATTCGGAATCTCTTATCTGATGACACTTTTTTAGTTAGGGATAGCAATAGGGATAGTTACTCCATATATTTTGATATTGAAAATAAAATTTTTGAAATTGACAACGATGATTCTTTTATAAGTGACCCAGAAAATTCTTTTTATAGTTATCAGAATTCTAGTTATCTGAATAATGTATCTAAGAATGACGATCCTTGCTATGATCGTTACGTGTATGATATTAAATATAGTTGGAATAATCACATTAATAGTTGCATTGACAGTTATCTTCGTTATCAAATCTGTATTGATAGTGACATTTTAACTAGTAATGACAATTACAATAACAGTCATTTTTATAGTTATATTTGTGGCGAAAGAAGAAATAGTAATGAAAGCGAGAGTTCCAGTATAAGAACTGGTGCGGATGATAGTGATTTAACTCTAAGAGAAAGTTCTAATAATTTAGATGTAACTCAAAAATACAGGCATTTATGGGTTCAATGTGAAAATTGTTATGGATTAAATTATAAGAAATTCTTTAAATCAAAAATGAATATTTGTGAACATTGTGGATGTCATTTGAAAATGAGTAGTTCAGATAGAATCGAACTTTTGATTGATCCAGGCACTTGGGATCCTATGGATGAAGACATGGTCTCTCTGGATCCTATTGAATTTAATTCGGAGGAGGAACCTTATAAAGATCGTATTGATTCTTATCAAAGAAAGACGGGGTTAACGGAGGCTGTTCAAACAGGTACAGGTAGACTAAACAGCATTCCCGTAGCAATTGGGGTTATGGATTTTCAGTTTATGGGTGGTAGTATGGGATCTGTAGTGGGCGAGAAAATCACACGTTTGATCGAGTATGCTACCAATCAATTTTTACCTCTTATTCTAGTATGTGCTTCCGGAGGAGCACGCATGCAAGAAGGAAGTTTGAGTTTGATGCAAATGGCTAAAATATCTTCTTCTTTATATGATTATCAATCAAATAAAAAGTTATTCTATATAGCAATCCTTACATCTCCTACTACAGGTGGGGTGACAGCTAGTTTTGGTATGTTGGGAGATATCATTATTGCCGAACCCAATGCTTACATTGCATTTGCGGGTAAAAGAGTAATTGAACAAACATTGAATAAGACAGTACCTGAGGGTTCACAAGTCGCTGAATATTTATTCCATAAGGGCTTATTCGATCCAATCGTACCACGTAATCCTTTAAAGATCGTTCTGAGCGAGTTATTTCAGCTCCATGCTTTCTTTCCTTTGACTCAAACTTCAATCAAGTAGAAAAAAACAAAGCTTTAATTAATTTAATAAATTATTAATTATTAAATTAAGTTCTACATTTTATTATTTATTTGGTGATGACCAAGCAATTATTTAGTTTATAGGAATAAAATTCAAAATCCGAAAAAGGGATTTTTCTTTGGTAACATAGGTAACATAAGATTGAATTGTAGAAAGAATCCGGCGTATTCTTTTTTAGCGATATTTTTGATTAGTAATCAAGAAATCTCTATCAAACAAAAAAAATAGGGAATTCTTTCTCTTTTTTCTGTGAATTTTAGGCAGGGTAAGTGAGTCCTGCATCTTTCTATATCCCCCGAGAACCCCAGTTTGGCTAAGAATCCCTTTATCGTATTAAAACGAATTTTTCGTTAATTTGTAAGAAACCCTTTCTTTATTCTTTATTAAATTAAATTATTAAATTAAATATATTAAAATTATATAGATTAAACCATTCAATTTTCTATTAAAGTTTCAAGATTATAAGATTCTCATATACATATACTAAATAAAATAAAGATTTAGAATATATATATAAAATAGACTAATAATAAAAAAAGTAAAGTGGATTATTGTAGATTATCGTATATATTTCATGTAGAATCATGTAGAAATGATGAATAAGCCCATCTATTTACACTTTTAATTTACATTTATTATATACTTACTTATATATGTTTATATATGTATATATGTTACATATTTTATCTTTATATACTTATATAATCATATACTTAATCTAATCTATTTAATATATTATATATTAGTATCTCTATCATAGATTAGTATTTCTACTCCCTATTATCTATTAGATTTATTCCTTAGTAGCATCTTAGTATGTACATAATATACTCTTATATTCTATATTCTTTAGTATTGTATAGACTCAATACTCACTTAAGTGGAATTCTGTATATATAATTCTAGACTATAATTAAATTTATAGTAGAATATATCTTTCTAACAATAACAATAACAGGATAAAATGTTAATATAACAACAAATATAACGAGAAATAACAGGTACAAATATTAAATCGAGGTATTCATTCTATGACAACTATCAGCAACTTACCCGCTATTTTTGTGCCTTTAGTGGGCTTAGTATTTCCGGCAATAGCAATGGTTTCTTTATCTCTTCATGTTCAAAAAAACAAGATTCTTTAGAGATTATGGGATTAAATCTTATATATATCCTTTTTTCAAGACTTAGGCTTACTTGGATCATAACACAATTCTCTATGTAGTATAATATGGCATAACGTGTAGCTTCCTCCGAGCAGAAGCTCGTATGCATAAACACGATATATGGTAAAATGAATTATAGCTATTTGAAGATAAATCATTATCGGGATGAATTTCTGAAACGTAAAGTCAATCTATCTAAATGTCTGTGGATATCTATAAGAAATCATAAAAAAAGGATGTTATTATTTTAGTTTATCTCTAAGCAATTGATGAATTGCTCCTAAATTTTCACATCATAATAGTGCTAGTCGATGAGGATTACTTCGGAAACAAAAAGATTAAAGTCAAAATTATTGGGGTTTATCTCCCAATTACAATAAAATGCAACTAGATCTAGTCATAGTATGAGTTGGCGATCAGACCGTATCTGGATAGAACTTATAGCGGGGTCTCGAAAACCGAGTAATGTCTGCTGGGCTTTTATCCTTTTTTTAGGTTCATTAGGTTTTTTATTTGTTGGAACTTCTAGTTATCTTGGTAGGAATCTTATACCATTATTTCCCTCTCAGCAAATAATTTTTTTTCCACAAGGAATCGTTATGTCTTTCTATGGAATCGCGGGTCTTTTTATTAGTTCATATTTGTGGTGCACAATTTCGTGGAATGTGGGTAGTGGTTATGATCGATTCGATATGAAAGAAGGAATAGTATGTATTTTTCGTTGGGGATTTCCTGGAAAAAATCGTCGCATCTTCCTCCGATTCCTTATGAAAGACATTCAATCCATCAGAATAGAAGTTAAAGAGGGTATTTATGCCCGTCGTGTCCTTTATATGGGAATCAGAGGCCAAGGAGCCATTCCCTTGACTCGTACCGATGAGAATTTGACTCTACGAGAAATTGAACAGAAAGCTGCTGAATTGGCCTATTTCTTGCGTATACCAATTGAAGTATTTTGAAAAAAGGCGAATGCTTTCTTATTCTTAGCAAAAGGGAAAAAACTCTAACTCAAGAATTCTCTTTTTTCTATAGCATACCTTAAATTGAACTTTCTGCCGAACTCTGATTAGAATAAAAAAAAAGTAAACGTACACGGACCAATCATAAAACGAACTAGTTTTTGTCCATAAATTTTTTTTTTTCTGAGTTTATGAGTATGTAAATCCATTGAAATCAATTCAGTAACGGAACAAGTAACAAATCAGAATAAAGAATTTCTCTTTTTTTTTTCAATATTGCGAATTTAGTAAATACGGATAGATTCTCTCTTGTAAATCATCTCTCCTTTTTTTTTAATCAAAATTTTTTATCTTTTTTTGTGCTCTTTAATTACTAACCGATTGGACCGCTTATAATGATAACCTTTTTATCTTGTTTTGACACTCATTTTTGATCATAGCATCACAGTATTCTTCAGAAAATTCTATCAATTATTCCTGTACTGAGGGCGACCGGCGAGTTTTTTTTTCGAAATTTTTTGATATCTTGCTAAACCGGGAGTTCTTTCGTCTCGAAATTCGAATAATATTCATTATTTGAAATGTCTTTTTCGTGCATTCATCCAAAGGGGACAATTGCTTCGAATTTGAGCAATTGAGATATTTTGAAAAAATATTATTATAGAATATTCTAGTTTATTTTTTTCTTCATGCAATTTGAAGTGGAATCTTTCTTATTCTATTTCTGTATTTCTATATTGGTTTTCTGTATTCTTGCTAAATTCAAGGACCATTGTACTGAATCACAAATAAAAAACGGAGAATAGGCTCGATAACTTGTAATGTAATAGAACTAATATTTGATAGAAATCTTAGTATCGTATAGAGAGAGTCGACGAATGAGATGAGTTAATTTCAAAATTCACAGACGAGCAAATGGCAAAGAAGAACGCATTTATTTCCCTCCTATATCTTGCATCTATAGTATTTTTGCCCTGGTGGATCTCTCTCTCATTTAATAAAAGTCTGGAATCTTGGGTTAATAATTGGTGGAATACTAGGCCCTCCGAAATTTTTTTGAATGATATTCAAGAAAAGCGTATTCTAAAAAAATTCATAGAATTAGAGGAACTCTCCCGCTTCGACGAAATTCTAAAGGAATACCCGGAAAGGCTCTTACAAAAGCTTCACATTGGGATTTACAACGAAACGATCCAATTGATCAAGATGCACAATGAGGGTCGTATCCATACGATTTTACATTTCTCAACAAATATAATTTCTTTCGTTATTCTAAGTGTTTATTCTATTCTAAGTAATGAAGAACTTATTTTTCTTAACTCTTGTCTTCAAGAATTTCTATATAATTTAAGCGACACAATAAAAGCTTTTTCTATTCTTTTATTAACTGATTTATGTATAGGATTCCATTCGCCCCATGGTTGGGAACTAATGATTGCCTCTATTTACAAAGATTTTGGATTTGCTCAGGATGATCAAATTATATCCGGTGTTGTTTCTACTTTTCCAGTCATTTTAGATACAATTTTTAAATATTGGATTTTTCGTTACTTAAGTCGTGTATCTCCGTCACTTGTAGTGATTTATCATTCAATGAATGATTGAAAAATGATCGACCGATCCAATTATAATGTTTGTTACTTTGTAACATAAGTAAAACATTCAAAATTGTACTTATTTTTTATACCCACCCGGGGGATTCCTTCAATATTTGAGTAACATTTTTTCAGTAAATACCAGAATCATAGATAGGAAACTATACTAGTGACTTATCTAATTTTATTGTAGAAATCTTCGGGATCAATGATTGGACTATGCAAATGAGAAATACCCTTTCTTGGATAAAGGAAGAGATTATTCGATTCATTTCCGTATCGCTCATAATATATATAATAACTCGGGCGCCCATTTCAAATGCATATCCTATTTTTGCACAGCAGAGTTATGAAAATCCACGAGAAGCGACTGGCCGTATTGTATGTGCCAATTGCCATTTAGCTAACAAGCCCGTGGATATCGAGGTTCCACAAGCGGTACTTCCTGATACTGTATTTGAAGCAGTTGTTCGAATTCCTTATGATCTGCAACTGAAACAAGTTCTTGCTAATGGTAAAAAAGGAGCCTTGAATGTGGGAGCTGTTCTAATTTTACCTGAGGGGTTTGAATTAGCCCCTCCCGATCGTATCTCGCCCGAGATTAAAGAAAAGATAAGAAATCTGTCTTTTCAGAGCTATCGCCCCACGAAAAAAAATATTCTTGTGATAGGTCCTGTTCCTGGTCAAAAATATAGTGAAATCACCTTTCCTATTCTTTCCCCAGACCCCGCTATGAAGAAAGACGTTCACTTCTTAAAATATCCCATATACGTAGGCGGGAACAGGGGAAGGGGTCAGATTTATCCCGACGGGAGCAAGAGTAACAATAATGTTTATAATGCTACAGCGGCGGGTATAGTAAGCAAAATCATACGAAAAGAAAAAGGGGGATACGAAATAACCATAGTGGATACGTCGGATGGACGTCAAGTAGTTGATATTCTCCCTCCAGGACCAGAACTTCTTGTTTCAGAGGGCGAATCCATCAAACTGGATCAACCATTAACGAGTAATCCTAATGTTGGTGGATTTGGTCAGGGAGATGCAGAAATCGTACTTCAAGATCCATTACGTGTACAAGGCCTTTTGCTCTTCTTGGCATCTATTATTTTGGCACAAATCTTTTTGGTTCTTAAAAAGAAACAGTTTGAGAAGGTTCAATTGTCTGAAATGAATTTCTAGTTTATCAATAGCAAGTTCTAAAAAAAACAAATTCTTGTTGGAAATTGTGTTATGTAATTCTGTATGATTAAAAAAACTTATGAAAAGCCTTTTGCTTGTTTATATTCTTTTTCTATCAGATTTTGGGAATTATTTGTACCTCATTACTAGTCATAGTATGTATGCTGTGAAGAAGACTAGTTGACTTTACTTAAACTCTTCTTTATTTCTTTGTTTTTTCAATCAAAATAAAAAGGAAGCGGTATAATTATCTTACTATATGTCAGATTTAAATGCCATAGAATGAATCAATCGTTTTCTATTCTAATAGAAAAAAAGTTGACTAAATACGAAACATAAGAGAAATAATCGGAGAATAGAAACTAAAGTATAAAAAAGATGAATGAGAGGAAAAAAGAATTCGATTCTAAGAGGGATTATTTGTCTTCCTAGTCTTTGACACAAGAAAAGGAATTTTCCACAACCCTTTCTTGTCTTGTGTCGAAATAATAATCATTCTTGGTCTTGTTCGTGAAAGATTCCTATTGGTAGTTTCCATTTTTTTTCGAGGTTTCTCATAACCCTTTTTGGATTTATTACATAAATTAAAGTAGTAATAGTAATGGTGGACAAAGAAAAAATATAGGAAAATTTATTGAACAAATAGAACTTCTTCAATAAACTTAGAAAAATATAAGTATATATTATTAAGTTAAGAAATATATAATTGTGATTGTGTCATCCAAAAGGAGAAATCGGGTGATTCCTTCTTTAATTTTGAAAGTATCAACGGATATGATCGAGGACGAGATATTCTGATGAAGTTAATTTTCTAAAAACATCATAAAAAACTAAAATTGAGTTTTTTGAAACCTAAGAAAAGTGATCTATTTTTTTTTTTTATCAGTCAGACGAATAAAATATTATGATTATTAAAAGCTCAACGGGACCTACCCCCTCTTTACTTTGTTTTCTTCGAGGGGGATTCCGTTGAGTTCTTATGCTTTCATGTCATGTCTATAACCCAGTTCACCCGATTAATAAATTACTAAAGGGATGAACCTAATCCAGAATATGAACCATAAAAGAAAATACCGATTAAACCGATCACAAGAA